TAAAAAAATTTCGCAATTTTTTTCTAGAATGCCCAATATCTGTTTTACATCTTCTAGGCGAAAATGCTCAATTTTCATAAGATCTTCTTGACTCTTATTCATAAGGTCCAATAATGTATATATATTGGACCTTATGAGGCAATTATAAACTCTGGGAGACAATTCGAATTGATCAATAAAAATAGATTTCAATGCTATTTTGTTTTTTCCGACTTTATCTAATTTATTGTGAAAAGTAAAGGGGGATAAAGGAACCATATGTTGGTTGTCCTCTAAAAGTAAGTTTTCTTCTTCCTTATATAAAAAGGGAATAAATAAATCAATCAAATTCCGGGAGGCTTCATGAAGTGCTTCTTTCGGAGTTAAACTGCCATTTGTCCATATTTCGAGAAAGAGTATCTCTTGTTTTTCATTCCCATTTCCATAGGAATGAATACTATGATTCACGTTTCGAACAGGCATGAATACAGCATCTACAGGATAACTTCCATCTTGAAAGTTATGTGGCATCTTTATAAGATATCCGCGATTTCTTTCAATTTCTAATCCAATACGTAAATTTATTGGTTCTGTCAAGCTAGCTATATGTTGTGTATTGTCGACAATTTCTACATAAGGTGGTAAGATGATATCTCGAGCAGTTACATATCCAGGACCTCTAACACAAATAGACGCGTCACAAGTTCCATATAGATTACTTCTCAATACAATTTCTTTCAAATTCATTATAATTTCGTGGGCCGATTCTTGAATACCCGTTATAGTAGAATATTCGTGGGAGACGTTCTCAGATTTTACACGTGTGATACATGTTCCTTCTATTTCTCCAAGCAAAGCTCTTCGCATCGCAATGCCTATTGTGTCGGCTTGTCCTTTCATAAGTGGAGACAGAATAAATCGACCATAATAAAGGCGTTTACTGTCTGTTCTTGATTCAACACACTTCCACTGTAGTGTCCGAGTAGATACTGTTACTTTCTCTCGAACCATAGTAATAATATTTTTTTTGATTGAATTATTTATTTCTCTTGTTTCTCTTGAAATTTCTTCACTGTTTATTTCTATACACGTCTTTTTTTCGGAGGTCTACAGCCATTATGTGGCATAGGGGTTACATCCCGTACAAAAGTTAATAGTATACCACTTCTACGAATAGCTCGTAATGCGGCGTCTCTTCCGAGACCGGGACCTTTTATCATGACTTCTGCTCGTTGCATACCTTGATCTACTACTGTACGAATAGCAACTGATGCTGCAGTTTGAGCGGCAAAGGGTGTCCCTCTTCTTGTACCCTTGAATCCACAAGTACCGGCCGAGGACCAGGAAACCACCCGACCTCGTACATCTGTAACTGTAACAATGGTATTATTGAAACTTGCTTGAACATGAATAACTCCCTTTGGTATTTTACGTGCACTTTTACGTGCACCAATACGTACATTTCTACGTAAACCAGTTCTCGGTATACCTTTTGCCATATTGTATCATCTCATAAATATGAGTCAGAAATATATGGATATATCCATTTCATGTCAAAACAGATTCTTTATTTGTATTTGTACGCTGAGCTCTTTAGTGAGTCTGATTATCCCTTTATCCTTGTCTTTGTTTATGTCTCGGATTGGCACAAATTACTCTAATGCGACCCCGTCTACGGATTAGTCGACATTTTTCACAAATTTTACGAACGGAAGCTCTTATTTTCATATTTGTCATTCCTTATCTTAATTCTGAATCTACTTCTCGATAGAAAATAGGTTTCTTGGAATTTTTTATCTTGAATCGTATTGAATAAAAATCACCTAATCCTTCAAATCTTTGTTTCGGAGTCGATAAATTATACGTCCTCTGGTTGAATCATAACGACTTACTTCAATTTTGACTTTATCTCCGGGAAGTATCCGTATAAAACTACGCCGGATCTTTCCCGAAACATAACCTAGAATCAGATCCTCATTATCTAAACGAACCCGGAACATGCCATTGGGAAGCGATTCAGTAATTAAACCTTCATGAATCCATTTTTGTTCTTTCATTCCAGGTAAAGCCCCCTTGAGGTATCAACTAATGGAGGAGAAACGATATTAGACAACTCACCCCCTTATCTTTTTTTTTTTTACAAATAGGAAGAGGTTTCGGATTTCATTTGGATATTAAATGGATTACCATATATAACATAAAATTTCTCCGCCGATTCCTTCTAGTCGAGCCTCCCAATCTGTCATTATACCCCGAGAAGTAGAAAGAATTACAATCCCTATCCCACCTAAAATTCTAGGAATTCGTTGAGAGTTAGAATAAATTCGTAGACCGGGTCGGCTGATCCGTTTTAAATTTAACAAATTCCTATAGGGTCTTTTCCTATTCCTGCTATGTCGCAGGGTTAAAACTAAAAAATTTTGGTTTTTTTCTCGATGTTTTCTGACGTTTTCGATAAAACCTTCTCGGAAAAGTATTTTAACAATATTTTCGGTAATATTAGTAGATGCTATGCGAACAACTCTTTTTCTATCCATATCAGCATTTCGTATAGAGGTTATTATCTCAGCAATAGTGTCTCTACCCATGATGAACTCAAACTTTTGGTGTCTCAAAATTGGATATAATTAACATGTTTTTTTATTTTTTTATTGGTTTATGAATATAAAAATTTTAAGGTATATACGCGAAACACAAGCTACGAATTAATCTAGTTCTTAAACTATTTCTTTTCAAATACCCCAAAAATATCAGATCTCTTTTTATTTTATAATACTTCTATAATACTTCGGGAGCTAATGAAACTATTTTAGTAAAATTTAATTGTCTCAATTCGCGGGGGATTGCCCCAAAAATGCGAGTTCCTTTTGGGTTTCCTTCTTGATCAATTACAACTGCAGCATTGTCATCATATCGTATTATCATACCGCTGTCACGTTTAAGTTCTTTACAGGTACGAACAATTACAGCTCTGACTACTTCTGATTTTTCTAGGGGCATATTTGGTACTGCTTCTTTGATCACAGCAACAATAACGTCACCAATATGAGCATATCGGCGATTACTAGCTCCTATGATTCGAATACACATCAATTTTCGAGCCCCGCTGTTATCCGCTACATTTAAATAGGTCTGAGGTTGAATCATATAAATTTTTGAGTCTATTCTTCCAATGCAAAGGATGAAAAAAAATAAAAGAAATATTGTTTGTCTAAGTCTAAAAAAAGAAACCTGCGATTTTGTTTCATCCCCAAGACTCATTTCTGTCGGTTCTATATTTTTATCCCGAAATAATAAATTGAGTTCGTATAGGCATTTTGGATGCTGCTATTAAAATAGCCCTTTTAGCTATATTTTCGGTTACTCCACCCATTTCATATAGTATTCGCCCCGGTTTAACAACAGCTACCCAATATTCAGGGGATCCTTTCCCTGAGCCCATACGTGTTTCAGCAGGTCTTACTGTAACTGGTTTATCTGGAAAGAGCCGGACCCATATTTTTCCACCACGGCGTGCATTTCGTGTCATTGCTCGGCGACCTGCTTCGATTTGTCTCGATGTGATCCAAGCGGGTTCAAGTGCTTGAAGAGCATATTTACCGAAACAAATATGATTACCTCGATAAGATATTCCCTTCATTCTTCCTCTATGTTGTTTACGGAATTTAGTTCTTTTGGGGTTATAGTTGATGGTTGTTTCGGAATTTCATCTCTACTACAGAGCTGGACGTGAGAGTTTCTTCTCATCCAGCTCCTCGCGAATAAAAGGATTCAAAATTGAATTTCAATTAATTTGAATAGCTATTAGAACATTTTTAGAAAAGATTTTATTTTTTTCTAACGTCCTAATAAATCTTTATTGTCTTTTGTCCTTTATCCGAGTTTACCAATTCAAAAAAAGAAAGTTTTCGCGGGCGAATATTGACTCTTGCAATCTCTATTTCAGTCCTAGCACTTGTTCGTCACTTTTCCGAATAGATGAATTAATTTCCGGTTTATTTCGCCATCCTAACTAGTGAATTATTAAGATTCATTTGTTTAATAAAATCTTTTGCATTCACAGGTTCCTTCGTTTCCACCACTTCGTACTAAATGATTAGGTCAGAATTCTACAACGGAGCTCATAATCCAATTTATTCTTGAGTCAACCTTCTTAGTCTTTATTGACTCGAAGCTCTTGAGTTTTTTCTTCTCTTCTATCAGAAATTCCTTGAAAATTTCATTATGTATGAATCAATTAGTATTGATGCTTTATTACATTGTCTTTTATGAGATAACCCACAGACCTTCCATATTAGAATTCTATATCATTGATATTATTTTTCTCTCTTTCTCTCATCCTTCCATTTATCCACACCTTTCTTCTGTAATTTTGCTTTAAAAAAGTTTAATTATTTCAGTTGCTACAAAGATATGACTTATTTAACATATCTTGACTGGTTCTTTAGATCCAGATAATATGAAGTGATGAATTGGTTTTCATACTATCGGGTCGGTCTTTTGTAACCCTAACTCTAAAAAAAAACCAACGAGTCACACACTAAGCATAGCAATTATATCAAAAGGTCAATTGAATTTTTATTCAACCCTATAGAATTAAGAATTAGTTTGATTGGTAGGAAAAAGAATGAACGAGTTTCTCCCTTTTTCCTTCTATCAATAGATAGAAGGAAAAAACAATGAAAGTTTTCTTATTCCTCTTCCTTGTCTATAAAAATCCAAATTTTGATGCCCAAAACCCCATAGATAGTCCGAACTGTATAGGAACAATAATTTATTTTAGCTCGAATGGTTTGTAGGGGAACCCTGCCCTCTCTGATCCATTCGACACGGGCAATTTCTTTTCCGTCGATACGCCCTGCAATTTGTACTTGAATTCCTTTTGTATCCGCTTGTTCAGTTAATTCAATAGCCTTTTTCATTGCTTTTCGAAATGAAACTCTATTTTTTAATTGTCCGGCTATAAATTCTGCAAGAATATTAGGGTTCCCGTAAGGTTTTGCAATTCTTGTGATAGCAAT